AAATGATGCTGTATTTAATAGAAAATTATTACAATGAAAAAGATTATCATATCATATTTCCACAATTTTAGTAGATGCGAGGTCTAGAAATTTCCTTTTCATGGTTGTATAGACAGTTTTTTGTTGGAATCCCGCCCCTTTTTTGATTTAAATTTTTAAGGAATTGGTTAACTGTCCAGTAACAAATAACAAATAAATATGAGTACTAGATCCTATTCAATGAAAGAAAGTGAAGAAAGAATAACATAATTGGAATCAATAGTTGTAATGAATTGTTGAATTGGACCTCAATCGAAATCTTGATCTAGCTATAAAGATGGGACTTTATTTTAAAATATGAAAACAAAAAATAGTATTCCATAATAATTTTATTCACAAATAATAATTCAAAAAGAGTTTCATTTTTGAATCAAGTTACATGATCCAGTTCGTATTATTAGTTTAGGCTCAACGACTCGGTTGATAGGAATTGCAAGATGGCTATTTGTTTGTGCCGTCTATAATGATAGATGAATCAAAAACTTTCAAGTGAACTTATTCTTTGAATTGGTATTTTTGTATATCCTCCTATTTTCCAAAATCAAACTTAGGTAAATGCTTTAGAAACATATGTATAAAAATACCATATTTCATTTAGTCCCTTCATGCTTACTATAACTAGTTATTTCGGTTTTCTACTAGTGGCTTTAACCATAACTTCAGCTCTATTTATTGGGCTGAGCAAGATACGACTTATTTAAATTTTTCTATTTACAAAGAAACAATTCAGAAAGGACATTCTTCTGCGAGATTCGGTGTATTCTATAGTTACTTACCTCGTCCATTGTCAATTCCTGATCATTGAGATTAGTGTCAATTCGGATTAATATTTAGGTATAAATATTACCTCTTCTTTTTTTTTCTCCTTTTCAAAAAATTGAAATGATTGAAGTTTTTCTATTTGGAATCGTGTTAGGTCTAATTCCTATTACTTTGGCTGGATTATTCGTAACTGCATATTTACAATATAGGCGTGGTGATCAGTTGGACCTTTGATTAATTAACATTTCTTTTTTTGATTGGCCTCCTTCTTTCTTTAATCTACAGGAGGTCAAATTCGAATTGCTGTACAAATGACTGAATCCACAATTCGATCTACGAAGAAAAAATCACGCTCTGTAGGATTTGAACCTACGACATCGGGTTTTGGAGACCCACGTTCTACCGAGCTGAACTAAGAGCGCTTTATTATCAGGATAGAAAAGACTGTAAAGAAAAGGATTCTTTTTCTAACACTAATCCATTTTTTTTTAGATGTATATTATTTTATAGTTTCATAAAAATTCTATAGTTTAATAAAAATGAATGATTTCGTGCAATTTGAATCGATCTACATCGATTCCTCGTTACTGCTCAAAAGAGCAGTAATAGGTAGGGATGACAGGATTCGAACCCGTGACATTTTGTACCCAAAACAAACGCGCTACCAAGCTGCGCCACATCCCTTCAATTGTTCTATAGTGTCATTGTAGAGAATTCCTGTCTTGTTTTCCACATCCCGATTTCCTCCATTGAGGAACACTATTTTGCTGCCCATTTCGTCTTTTTGATCTCATTTAACATATAATAATTTTAATTAAAAAAAGGAAAAGACTTATGATAATTCTATATAATATATACAAAATACAGAACCCATCATAAAAATAAATTAGTATTTTTGGAACTACTCGCAAAGAGGGGATGCATTTTTTTCTGTTTTAATTGAAAATCGTATAGCTCATTGTACATCTCAATTTGAATTCGAGATTCCATGTCCAACTCTAAGCGGCTCTTAACTACATATGCATCTGATCATATATGCATTATCTTTATGTATTACAATAAAAAGGAGGTTTTTCAATGCGAGATCTAAAAACATATCTCTCCGTGGCCCCAGTACTAAGTACACTATGGTTCGGGGTTTTAGCAGGTCTATTGATAGAGATTAATCGTTTTTTCCCAGATGCGTTGACATTCCCCTTTTTTTCATTCTAGTTATGTTATCACTATCGGAAGGAATGAAGAAGATTAGAGATACAATCAAATATCTGTGACTAATCCACCCCCCGCCCCTTTTTCTCTTTTTTCCCTTTTTTTCTAATTTTTATTTAGAATAAGGGATGAAAGAGAAAGAATAAAAGTGGATTCAATGTTTACCAGACTCAGGTTAAAATTCGAATTAAATGAATCTTAATACTGGGAGTAGAGTAGGAAAATGTGGTTCTAGGACAAGAATACAAGATCTTTAACTGCAATACCGTCCTTCAGGTTGAAATAGAGTTTCGAAATCGTTGTTATTTACTATGGCTTTGCTTTAATTTATTAGTACTTTATTGATTTTGATCTTTTAGATAGAGTTGGATTTCAAGTTAGTAACTTCTATTTTTTCCTTCCTTTCTTTTTCTTTGTTTCGAATCAAAATAGAAGAGTTGAGTAAATAAAAAATAAAAGGAGGTTCATGGCCAAGAGGAAAGATGCGCGA